CTCGTTATTTGGGACCCTATTGATCTCTTTAGGCTTCTATTGAATCGAAAAATAGGTTTAATTGTCCATCTTTTTGATATATATAATCAATAAATATAAGGCATCCTCCGGATAATTCAAATCGAAGCAATTGGATGTCCGACTCGGGCCTATATGACCGATCAATAGAAATACTCCAACACTCTACCTTTATCATATATTCCATACATCACACTAGATAGATATCATATTCATGGAATACGAATCACTTTCAAGATGCCTTGGTGGTGAAATGGTAGACACGCGAGACTCAAAATCTCGTGCTAAAAAGCGTGGAGGTTCGAGTCCTCTTCAAGGCATAATATTGAGAATGCTCATTGAATTCCAAGATCTCGGATCGATATTGATATACCGATTCGATCCGAGATCTTGGAATTAGAATAAGTTCGGCAGCGGATCACGAAATCTTGGTAATCTTCTCTATCTAATGAAGGGGGAGGCCGCTTACATGAATCCAATTTTAATTTCATCCGGGAAAAGCCATCTTTTTCTCAACAATGTCTTTGTCATTTGATCCAATAGTGTTCGATTAGATAGGAACAGATTTGATAAATACTGATAACTCTCGGATAGAGTATTAGAACGGAAAGAGCCATTCGATAATGAACTCTTGGTTCTAAGCCATCTCTGGCGATTAATCAACAATTCAAAGTGCTTTTCTTGCGTATTCTTGATAAACCAGCGTTTATATATAGATGTAGGAGTAGCCTTTTGGGAAGTAAGAAGCCCTTTTGACATCTCTTCATCTGCAAAGAATTCTCGATGTGAAAACACAGATACAAAGGGCTGATCTTTGGATAGGAAAAAGAGTGGATCTGCAGGGTCCCAAATGAATTGACTTATTCGAAAAAAGCCCTGTTCTTTGGAAGATCTATCTCGTGTCTGGTACTGCATGGTTCCACTCTGCAAGAACTCCGAATCATTCTCTTCATCATAAATGATCCGCTTGCCCCGCAATGACCCGGCCCAATAAGGAAATCCCAATTCATTGGGCCTTTCGATACAATCAAATAGAAAGCTCCGGGGGTTCCATATTCTAGGAGCCCAAACTATGGGATTGAATAAAACCTCCTCTATCTGTTGCGGATCGAGGGCTCCCTCCCCTTTTTCCAATTCCGATTGGTAGATAAATCGATGATCAAGGATAGAACAGGATCCATTTTGGATCATATCTAAGGGATTCCTTAGTTCGGGTCGAAGAAACAATGTCACTCGATCATTATCAAACTGACTGCAATCTTTTTCTGTCCGTGAGGATCCCACCAGAGCGCCTTCTACTTTTAATAGACCATGAACTAGATCAGAATCATTCTCAACGAGTCCATAAGAAGTGATCCCATTTTTTTCATCGGGTCCGGGTAGAGACCAAAGATCTTGAGCGACCGATCCGGCAGAACAACTCAAAAGATAAAGAAGTATCGTTAATTTCTTCATACTCGTTCCAAATTCGAAGTACCATTTGTACAAAGAAGAATCCCCTTTGTTACACGATTTCTTCTTCATATAGATAGATATAGGATCTATAGGGTAATTACTTACAAGTACATTTTGTGCAACAGCCCTTCCTATCTGATAGAAAAAGATCCCATGATCCTGAACCGATCTTACCTGGGATCGCAAATCCCAAGTTTGTCTATGAAGAGCGGATCTAATTGTATTAGTGTCTATAATTGATTTCTTCTGTGTAATACTAATCGATAGGGCCTCATTAGTAAGTGCTACAAGATCTCGTACATTGGAACCCATGGTTATGGACCCGAATCCATTAGTATGGAACATTTTATTTTCCAAGTGAAATCCCCTAGTATATGAAAGAGTGAAAAAGTGCTTTCGTTGTTGTGGAATAAGAAGCCTTCGTATCTTAATACATGTATTTAATTTATTCGGAGCTATTAGAGCGGGATCCACTTTTTGAGGAATATGAGTCGAAGCAATAACAAGAATATTTCTAGTGGACCATCTTTCACAATCCCTGGAGAGATAGTTCACTAATAGGCCGAGGGATAAGTAATTCGACTCATTCACATCCAGATCATGAATGTTTGGAATCCATATTATGCAAGGAGACATTGCTTTTGCTAATTCGAATTGAAGGGTGATAGAAAATGGGTCGATTTCCGGCATCATATCCATAGTTAGTGCATTCATCATAGTTAGCAGCTCCAGCTCCGTATCAAGGTCACGATCGATATCGTCACTAGCATCAATATCGTCACTAGCATCAATATCAATATCGTCACTAGCATCAATAAGAAAACCTTTAAGCTTGTTATCCAGGAACTGGTTCAAAAATACCGTAATAAAAGGAACATAGGAGTTTGTCGCTAGGTATTTGACCAAATAGGATCGTCCCGTTCCTATAGAACCTATCACTAAAATACCCCTAGAGAGGGATAAGGCTAAGCGGAGCGAAAAGGGTTTTCCATGAGATGGGAAATGAAACCTATTAGCCCCACACGAGGTTTGTGAATAAGTGATTGTCTGATAATGAGCAAGGAATACCCGTCTTTCTGCTAAACAAGATGTATTGAACTCATAATTCATTAGATACTTTTTATGAATGTCAACTAAGTATCGTAAGTAAATTGCTCCCGGTTGTTCAATCATTTGATAACCAGAGTCATTCTTTAATAAATGATCACTATGAGTCAGACTCAATAGAATTTGATCAATCCTTTTTTCTGTCGTTAAAGTGGAGAACTGAACCAATAATTCTCTTTCTTCTTCATCAATCGAATCACTGCTCGCGACCCAGGATTCGATTTTATCCTCAATCCAATCACCGTTCACCCTTTTTCTTTTTCTTATCAATGAATAGATCTCTTTACTTGTATGACTTAGATGTCTCGTATTTCTCGAAAAAGTGATTCGATTGATGGGATTTGGTACGATACTTATGAGATCGCTGATATCGATGAGATTAATATTCAAATATTTTTTATTAGAACGTATTGATTTGACCCCATAAGCGGGACCACCACCCAATGGCATGTTGCCGCCAGAAGCAGAACCCCTTATTTCTTCTAGGGACTCTCCTAATTGTTCCAGAGCAACCAGAAAGAGATTCTTTAACCAGAAGGAATTCGATTCCCATGGAGGATACCTATCCCGAAGTTTTCGCAACTCAATCATGTATGATGGAGTCATCAAAGATTTGACCTTTTCGAACTCTGTCTGTAACTCACTAGAGGCTCGGAAAACAAAGAGAAGATGCGTACGAACGAGATATCCAGCAACAAGAAGAAGAAAAAGGATTGAATAGAAGAACTCCCGAACATTTGGCGATCCCAGATGTGTCCATATCAATGGTGACTCATTATTTCGATGAATAATTTCTTCGGACAGAAGAAGATTATGTAAACACTTGTTCGAAATCTCACTTATCAGATTCCATTGTAGAAGACAAACTTTTTTCTGAAGAATTCGCCATGATATATCTGATCCGTGCATAATATCATGAAAAATAGATACACATTTTTGACTGCTACTTAGTATCGGCAATAGGTCTGAAAAAGTATCGAAAAATAGACAATTTAGATATTTGTACCCTGTCGAAGTAAGGAACCATGGCATATATGTTTGGAATAGATTCCATTTTGAGAGAGTTGAAAATGAAAAAGCACTATCTCGTTGAAAGGTTCTATACATCTGCCCTTTCTCAACGCATTTCTTTAGACAAAGACTCCGTTTTTTCCTCTTTTCCGATGGTAAATATTTCTCAGAACATGGAGTGTAAATCAAACCCATGTTTGAATTGAAATTGAGATACTGATGCAAGTTATTCCTTTCTGAATCAGATAGATTCATATCTGAAAGAGGTTGACAAAAAGTTCTTTCAAAATGGACTATTTGTCCATCTGTTAGAGGTGTTCCAGAAATGTCTGTGATCGAGTAAATAGTTCTACGAACGAATAGATCGGATC